CTTATTACTTTATACGTAGGTTATCTATTCTGCATTATACAAAAAAGACTCAAAAATTTTTATCGACATGAGTGTTTTATATCGAAAAAAGTCTAATTATTCTTTTTGAAAATCTTATTCATTTTTTAATTTAGACTACATTTTAGACTACATTTCTAGTAGAAAGAGTACCATGTTGCATCTGAACTTCAAACGGTTTTGCTTTAACCATGTTAATTAATGGTTCCAAATTTTTGGTTGATAGAGAATCAAAGTAAAGTAGACTTACCAAAGAATAACGAAATGCTATGGTTCTAAAATATGATTTTTTTTTTTGAATTTTTGATTCAGAAGTAATTCGCAGGATTAGGCACTCTTTCCTAGTTATAGTGCCACTGGGTTAATCCAGCCTATTCTTGAAATGAACAACCCGCACACACTCCCTTTCCAAAAAAGATCAATACACCGAAGACTACACTTAGATTTATTGGATTTGTTGCTAAAATATCGGTATTAAACCCGAAACTCCCGGCGGATGGCCAGTGACCCAGGTAAACGAAAGAATCGGTTAAATTTTTCATATAATCTCCTCTTCTAGCTAAACTATAAAAAAAAGAACTATATCCTTTTTTTTATTCTTTTTATTGAAAATAAAAAGAAAATTTCATTGAATAATTTATAATTTAATTTACCTATTTGGATATTTGTAAACAGAATCAAAAACCTATTCTAACCTATTCTATATTACAAATTGATTTTCCAAAATGTTTAATTTTCAATAATAATAATGAGAATAATAATGAATAATAATGAGAATAATAATGAAAATAATGAGAATAATAATGAAAATAATGAGAATAATAATGAGACTTAATTAGAATTAAGCTAGAATTTGAGACCTAGTTTTATGTCAATTAAAAAAAACCTAAACCTCCTTTTTTCGCAACACCCCCTTAAAAAAAAAAAGTTTCCATTAAATTAAACTAAAAGAATAAGGGGAAGGAAGAAAGCGAATCGATGTGCTAATTCCGTATCCTCAAATTAGTCCTTCCCAAGGGTTGTTGTCTCAATGAATAATTGTAGGAGTTAAATCTTAATAGAATTCAAAAACTAAAAAAAAAAAAAAAAAAAGTTCAGAACTTTCGGATTTCTAGGATTAAACAAAAGGGTTCGCAAATAAAAGCGCTAATGCTACAACCAGGCCATAAATTGTTAAAGCTTCCATAAAAGCCAAACTAAGCAATAATGTACCTCGTATTTTTCCTTCTGCCTCAGGTTGTCTCGCGATACCTTCGACAGCTTGACCCGCAGCTGTACCTTGACCAACTCCAGGTCCAATAGAAGCAAGCCCAACAGCCAACCCAGCAGCAATAACCGAAGCAGCAGAAACCAGTGGATTCATGATAAGTTCCTCACACCAAAATAAAGAAATAGTTAATGATACAATCATCCAATGACTTAGGACTTAATTAGAATTAAGTCATCACTACGATTCATCCAGCTAAAATAACCAAAAACTTTAATTGAAATAATATAAATATATTATTGAATCATAAGAATTACTTTGATATTAGTTCCTATCCACTCTTTAAATTCTTCGTTCTTTTTTTTTTCAGCCAATTAACAGATAAAAAGGACGAACTTCTAATCGAATCCTTATCGAAATCAAAATTCAGATAAAGTAGGGGGGCAAATTATATAAATCTTTAACTCATATATACCTAGTATACCTAGTCAATATCAAATATCACATATACAAGTGTTTCTTACATAACGTAAACCAACTATTCTATAATTGGGCTAACCTAAAAACGAATATTTGAAAAAAAAAAATATAGTTAATGATGACCCTCCATAGATTCACCTATATAAGCCGCAGCTAAAGTGGCAAAAATGAGAGCTTGAATCCCGCTTGTAAATAATCCAAGGAACATGACAGGTATAGGAACCACTAAAGGTACTAAAGAAACAAGAACAACAACTACTAATTCATCGGCTAATATATTTCCGAAAAGTCGAAAACTAAGTGATAGGGGTTTTGTAAAATCTTCTAAGATGTTAATGGGTAAAAGAATTGGAGTTGGTTGAATGTATTTACTGAAATACCCTAATCCTTTTTTGCTAAGACCCGCATAAAAATATGCTACTGATGTGAGTAAAGCTAAAGCAACCGTCGTATTTATATCATTCGTCGGTGCTGCTAACTCCCCTTGAGGTAACTGGATAATTTTCCACGGTAAAAGGGCTCCTGACCAGTTAGAAACAAAAATAAATAAAAACAGGGTTCCAATAAAGGGAACCCATGGGCCGTATTCTTCGCCAATCTGGGTTTGACTCACGTCTCGAATGAATTCAAGGACAAATTCAAAGAAATTTTGGCCGTCAGTTGGGATGGTTTGTGGATTGCGAACCGCTAGAACGGCAGAACCTAATAAGATAGCAATTACAACCCAAGAAGTAATAAGGACTTGCGCATGGACTTGGAACCCCCCTATTTGCCAATAGAAATGTTGGCCGACTTCTACACCAGATATCTCATATAACCCTTCTTTTATTAGTGTGTTGATGGAACATGATAAAACATTCATATTGCCCTCTGACAGAAATAAGAACTTTAAATTATTTTGATTCAAGACTCCCCCCTTTTTTTACTTAAATTTATTTGAATTTTATATTTTAGTTTTGGATACCAACTAAACTAATCACACAATATCCTCTGTTTTTTTATCTCTTTTTCTTTTGTACGATTCGGGAGTAGTAACCGATTTTAGAAATCGACATACAGGGAGACCCTCCCTCAAAAAAAATTTGATTTATTTATCTTATTATTAATCAAGAATTTTGTATATAGCTAGAACGACCCTCACAAATTGCGAATACTAATTTGTTAAGAATGAATCGAATTGAAGCTATAGCGTCATCATTTGCTGGAATAGAAATATCCGCAAGATCGGGATTACAATTTGTATCGATTAAAGAAATGGTTGGAATTCCCAAAGTTATACATTCTCTCAGAGCCGTATATTCTTCTTGCTGATCGATGATTATTACAATATCAGGCAATCCTGTCATATATTTAATCCCGCCTAGATATGTTTCCAAGCGAGATAATTGTCTCTTCAACACAGCTGCATCCCTTTTCGGAAGACGGTGGAACCCCTCTGTCTTTTGTTCAGTTCTCAAGTCCCTAAACTTATGAAGTCTTTTTTCTGTAGTGGACCAATTTGTTAACATACCGCCGAGCCACTTTTTATTAACATAATGACATCGAGCCCTTATTGCAGCCCGCGACACTAAATCAGCTGCTTTATTTTTTGTCCCAACAATTAAGAATTGTTTTCCCCTACTTGCTGCATCAAAAACTAAATCACAAGCTTCGGATAAAAAACGAGCAGTTCTAGTCAGATTTATAATATGAATACCTTTACGCTTTGCAGAAATATAAGGCGCCATTCTCGGATTCCATTTTCTAGTACCATGTCCAAAATGAACTCCTGCTCTCATCATCTCTTCCAAATCGATGTTCCAATATCTTTTTGTCATTTCTTTTCACACTTAAAACGGGGGGGGTATCCCCAACTAAAAAAAAAATTTTTGTTCCGATGGAACCTTCTCTTGTACCGTGGATGGCCATTTATGCGTGAGCCGAACCATTATTTTATTTTGTATTCATTATGAACTTTCTTAGTGTTAACAAATTACCAAAGCAAATGACTACAGCAAACAACAAAAAATGAAATTCAAAACAGGAATCCGCTATTAAGAATTATTCAATCCTAGAAAAGGCATATTTTAAAATAGAAGAGTCAAAAAATTCCCTGTGGTAGAATAAAATATCTCTCATATCTCCCTCGAATAAAGATAAATTCTTTGTTTTTTTTTCCAAAAGAATGTTGGTATGTTGCCGTGAACAATGCACCAATCCTTTGTTGAATCCGGTCCCGGCGGGGATCATCCCCCCTAGAACAACATTTTCTTTCAGGCCTTTCAACCAATCAATACGACCCCGAAGAGCAGCTTTTGCTAAAACTCGAGCAGTTTCTTGAAAACTTGCTTCGGATATAAAACTTTGAGTATTCAAAGATGCTCGAGTTATTCCTAATAAAATGGCTCGATAACAGATTGCTTCTTCTAAAGCACGCCCCGTTCGCTCTGCTCGTAACAATCCAATAAGTTCGCCAGGTAAAAAAACATTAGACATTCCCTCTTCTGAAACCAAAACTTTTGATGTTATTTGACGTACAATAATTTCGATATGCCTATTATGAATCTGCACCCCCTGGGATCGATAAACCTTTTGAATCTTATTAACCAAAGAAATACGACTTTGCACTATAGTTAGCTCAGCACCAATCAAGAATCCCCAAGGAATTCCCAGAATTCTTGTTATACACTTGTTCCAACCCTTAATCCGCTTTTCTAAGTTCAGGGATATTGAATCAATCGAGCGGACTTCTAACACTTGTTCTACTTTTGGAAGACCTTGTGTTATATCGCCGGATCTCGATTTTTCATATATAAATGTAACTAATGTATCTCCTTCGTAAAGAATTTCTCTATAATGCCCGTGAACTTTTGCTCCCGGAGTAGCCAAATAGGGCTTAGCGGATCTTATTACTATAGAATCCCTTTGAACAATTAAAACTTGACCCGATTTTAGGTGTGGTTCTCTTTTGGCTATACATAAATTTTCACAAAAAAATTGTCCAAGACTTATTATTGTGGACGTTTCCTCACAAGAATTATGATGATAATTTTGATGAAGAAAATACCAATTTAATTTGAATGGATTCAAAACAACGTTACTGTATCGATCCGGATTAAAAATTCGTCTGTTTTCGTCGATTAAATAAGAGTTAATTACTTGAAAAATATATTTTACGTTATCAAGTTGCAAATATTTAATTACAGAGATCTTATTATAAGTTAGTAAAGGCACAAATGAATACAAATTCGAAATTTGAAAGGCTGTTCCTAAGGGGCCCAACGAATTTTTAATTGTAATTAGAGGATTTTTTTTTATTGATTTGTTTATCCCATTGTGATATTTTACACGATTAAATAGACCTATTCTAAAACAATTAGAGGATGATAAAATTAACAAAGATTGGGATTCCTTATTTCTATTTAAGAACATACGAATCGTTCCGTGATTTTGTCTAAGTGATTGAAAAGCCTTGGGAGAAATCGAATAAAACGGGTTGAGGTGATCTGTAGAGATCAATCCCGAATCTGGCGGATTATTCCTTTTTCGTATATACGAAATATGGGATTTCACTAAGCCAATTCTTATGAAATCTCGAATCAAACCCTTTGTACTTACTTCAATAAAAAAAGAACGGACCTCCTCGAGGGAAGAATTTTTGTTGTATTGGTCCCAATTCAAGACTAAACAAGTTCGAACCAATTGAATACTTGTATCAGACATTCCTCGAGTTGGTTTGCCATTGCCATAAAGGATATAGTTGAAAACCCGAAGTTGAATATTATCCTTTTCCCGAAAGAGATCTTGTGGGAAGAGTGTTGCCAAATTTATACTGTCCGCTATCTCATAGGTGCCAACGGGCCGCACCAAAACAAAAAACTTTTTCTTGGTTGGTGTGATCCGTTGGACATAAATCCAATTTTTCAATTTTTTTGATTCTTTAGGGTTTGTTTTTCCCCTTCCGGGCGGTATCAAGATGCCACTGTGTCGGGATATCTTATCCATCTTGTCCGGAAAATGGATATCCCCCGAAAATATTTTGAGTTCAATCCTTTTTTTTTTTCTCTCCACTCGGATCAACCCGCCGACTTGGCTTCTTATATTTAAAGTGATTCGTGTATTGACTCCAATGATACTATAGTTCTGTACCATTATGGCAGAGGATTCGGGTAAAACATGCACTTCCTCGGGAATGAAAAAAAAGCGATCTACTTTCATTTCGTATTTTGTCTTAAATTTTTGGACTCCTCGATACTCAATCATATCCTCTTTTTGGATGATTGAGTCCGCCTTTAGAGTCCCGTATTTAAGAATTCCGGAACTCTTTCTTCTGTATCTAGGATCATCAAAAAAAGCAAAAATACTATTTCTACGGAAAATACCATTTATGGGTATTTCAATCGAGATACCTGAATGCGGTATGAATTCTTTCTCTTGCTCTTGAATCGATTGGAATGGAATGAGAAATCGATTTCTTCGTCTTTTTGCTAATAAATCCGAGTTCTCATGCAAAATAGTAGAATATATGAAATTATAATGACTAGTACCTACGATTCCATTAAATTCGGAATAATCGGGAACCCCTGATTTTTTTTTATCATAAAAATCGGAACTGAAAAATTTTTGGCTCGCTTGATCATTATTGACTGAGAGGCTAGAAATCGATTTTCTTTCGGCGGAAAGAAAGGGTATGTTTATTTGATCTTGATCTTTATGGATCGAAAAAAGAATTAGACTTGATCCACATGAACCTCCTGATAATATCCATAAATGACTTGTTTTTGGTAAGAGATGGACATTACTATATGTAAATTCGGGTGCATGGGATACATAAGTACTCCAGTGCATTTCGCCTTCTGAGTCAGAATAAATATATTTTCGAACCCGCTCTTTAAAATGAAAAGTGGATGTCCCTTCGCGAATCTCAGCAATAACTTGTTCTGATTCCACATATTGATCATTTTGAACTAAAAGGAAACTTTTTGGCGGAATAGTCACGCTATGTATAATATCTTCGCTTTCAATAATTACAGACAAGTCTATATAACATAGAAAGGCAGGGTGTCCGTGACGTGTACGTGTAGGATGAACCAAATCCTCGTTGAATTTGATTTTTCCATTATAAGGGGCTCGTACATGTTCGGCAGTACCTCCTGTAAATACTCCGCCGGTATGAAAAGTTCTTAAGGTTAGTTGAGTCCCTGGTTCGCCAATAGATTGACCCGCAATAATACCTACAGCTTCCCCCAATTCAACTAGGTCACCATGAGTGGGACTCCGACCATAACATAATCGACAGATCCAAGATGTATTCCGACAAGTAAAGGGAGTTCGAATAGATATTGATTGTGTTCCAAAGGTTATGAATCGATTGACAAGTCCAATCCCAAGATCTTGATTTCGAAAGGCGACACATCGGGAACCTATATATATATCGTCTGCTAAGACACGACCAATTAATGTTTGGATAAAAATTTTTTCCGACACCATCCGATTTTTATTTCGAGGACTCACAGAAATCCCTCGTAGAGTACCACAATCTGCTCTACGTACAACAATATGTTGAACTACTTCAACAAGTCGGCGCGTAAGATATCCAGCATCTGATGTGCGTACCGCAGTATCTACAACTCCTTTACGGGCTCCATAGCAAGAAATAATATATTCTGTTAAAGAAAGTCCTTCGCGTAAATTGCTTTGAATAGGTAAATCAATCATTTGTCCTTGGGGATCCGACATTAATCCTCTCATACCTACTAATTGATGTACTTGAGATGCATTTCCCCTAGCTCCCGAAAAAGACATCATATGGACTG